AAGGGAATAAATAAATCAATCAAACTCCGGGAGGCTTCACGAAGTGCTTCTTTAGGAGTTAAACTTCCGTTTGTCCATATTTCTAGAAAAAGGATCTCTTGTTTTTCATTGCCATTCCCATAAGACTGAATACTATGATTCGCATTTCGAACAGGCATGAATACAGCATCGATAGGATAACAATTTCCGTCTTGAAAGGTATTTGGCGTTTTTATATTATATCCTCGACTCCTCTCGATTTGTAATCCAATAGACAAATCAATTGGTTCTGTTAGGCTAGCTATGTGCTGCGTATTATCAACGATTTCCACAGAAGGCGGCAAGAGGATGTCTTGAGCAGTTACATATCCCGGGCCTTTGACACAAATAAGCGCGTCACAAGTTCCATAAAGATTACTTCTCAATACAATATCTTTCAAATTCATTAAAATTTCATGTACCGATTCTTGAATACCCACTATGGTAGAATATTCGTGTGGGATTTTCTCAGATTTTGCGCGTGTAATACATGTTCCTTCTATTTCTCCAAGCAAAACTCTTCGCATCGCAATGCCTATTGTGTCGGCTTGACCTTTCATAAGTGGAGACAAAATAAAGCGCCCATAATAAAGACGCTTACTGTCTGCTCTTGATTCAACACACTTCCACTGCAGTGTCCGAGTAGATACTTTTACTTTCTCTCGAACCATAGTAATATTATTTGTCAGATCATTGAGTCATTTATTTCTCTTGAAATCTCTTCAATGTTTATTTCTACACCCGTCTTTTTTTAGGGGGTCTGCAACCATTGTGTGGCATAGGGGTTACATCCCGTACGAAATTTAAAAGGATACCGCTTCTACGAATAGCTCGTAATGCCGCATCTCTTCCGAGACCAGGACCCTTTATCATGACTTCTGCTCGTTGCATACCTTGATCCGCTACTGCTCGAATAGCATTTCCTGCTGCGGTTTGAGCAGCAAAAGGCGTACCTCTTCTTGTACCCCTGAATCCACAAGTACCGGCCGAGGACCAAGAAATTACCCGACCCCGGACATCTGTAACAGTCACAATGGTGTTGTTGAAACTTGCTTGAACATGAATAACGCCCTTTGGTATTCGACGTCCACTTTTACGTGAACCGATCCGTCCCGGCCTACGTGAACCACTTCGTGGTGGAGATTTTGCCATATTTGATCATTTCATAAATATAAGTCAGAGATATATGGATATATCCATTTCATGTCAAAACCGATCTTTTATGTTGATTTGTTCATCGGTTACTTTCTAAACTTTTCGAAAGATTATCCTTGTCTTTGTTTATGTCTCGGGTTGGAACAAATTACTATAATCCGTCCCCTCCTGCGGATCAGTCGACATTTTTCACAAATTTTACGAACTGAAGCCCTTATTTTCATAATTGTTATTCCTTAAATGAATTTCGAATCTACTTATTGGAAGTTGGAAGAAAATAAGTTTCTTGAAATTTTTGAACCGCGATTTGTATCCCCCTGAAAGGAATGTTGAAAAATCACCTAATCACTCAAATCCTTTTGTGTAGTCTATATATTATTATTATATCCTCCAGTTGAATCTGAATCATAACGACTTCCTTCAATTTTGCCTCTAGCCACCGGGAGTAGATGTAGAAAAACGGGTCGCATCCCTCCTGAAACATAATCTAGAATCTTACTTCGCTCTCTAAACTATCTAAAAGAACCCGGAGCATACCTTTGGTAAGTTATTCGGTAATTAAACCTCGAGGAATCCTCCCCTTTTTTTTTTTCTCACAACATAAAAGTAAGCTCCAAATACAATTCGGATAGCAGAATAATTACCATATATAACACAAAATTTCTCCACCGATTCTTTCCAGTCGAGCCGCTCGGTCTGTCATTATACCCCGAGAAGTAGAGAGAATTACAATCCCCATCCCATCTAAAATTCTAGGAATTCGTCGATAGTTAAAATAGATTCGTAGACCGGGTCGACTGATTCGTTTTAAATTTAAAATGGGTCTATACGGCCCTTTCCTATTCCTTCGATGTCGTAGGGTTAAAACCAAAAACTCTTTTTTGTTTTCCACGAGTTTCCTTGCGTTTTCGATAAAACCCTCTCGCAAAAGGATTTTAACAACGTTTTCGGTGATGTTAGTAGATGCTATTCGAACCGTTCCCTTTCTATTCATGTCAGCATTTCGTATAGAAGTTATTATGTCAGCAATAGTGTCCTTGCCCATGATAAACTGAAAATTTTGTTGCTTCCAAATTTTGATATAATCAACATGTTCTTTTTTTTATGAAAATTATTAAAAGTATATGCGTGAGACATACTCTACTAAATTTTGATTTATCTATTTTATTTTCTTTCATACTATCACTATATCGCGGTCCCCTCTTATAATACTTCAGGTGCTAATGAAACTATTTTAGTAAAATTCAACTGTCTCAATTCCCGGGCGATCGCACCAAAAACTCGAGTTCCCTTTGGATTTCCTTCGTGATCAATGACAACTGCAGCATTGTCATCGTACCGTATTATCATACCGTTATCACGTCTGAGTTCTTTACAAGTACGTACAATTACAGCTCTGATCACTTCTGATCTTTCTAGAGGCGTATTGGGTACTGCTTCCTTGATCACAGCAACAATAACGTCACCAATATGAGCATATCTACGATTACTGGCTCCTATGATTCGAATACACATCAATTCTCGGGCACCGCTATTGTCTGCTACATTCAAATGGGTTTGAGGTTGAATCATATCGTTTTTTGAGTCCGTTTTTTTAATGTTTAATTTAAAGTAAAGCACTGAAAGGACGAAGTAAAAAGTAAAAAAAAAAAGAAAAAAAAAAAAAAAAAGGGAAGACCCGCATTTTTTATACCCAAGATTTATTTCCTTTGTTTCGACATTCCTATCCCGAAATAATGAATTGAGTTCTTATAGGCATTTTGGACGCCGCTATTGAAATAGCCTTTCGAGCTATATTTTCAGCTACTCCACTCATTTCATAAAGTATTCTACCCGGTTTAACGACGGCTACCCAATATTCGGGGGATCCTTTACCGGACCCCATACGGGTTTCCGTGGGTCTTAGTGTAACTGGTTTGTCTGGAAAGATACGTACCCATATTTTTCCACCGCGCCGTACATTTCGTGTCATTGCGCGGCGCCCCGCTTCGATTTGTCTAGATGTGATCCAAGCGGGTTCAAGTGCTTGAAGAGCATATCTGCCGAAACAAATATGATTACCTCGATAAGATATCCCTTTCATTCTTCCTCTATGTTGTTTACGGAATCTTGTTCTTTTGGGGTTATAATTGATGGTTCTTTCTCAATGCCATCTCTACTACAGAACTGGACATGAGAGTTTCTTCTCATCCAGCTCCTCGCGAATGAAAGGACTAAAAACGATTTTATCAAGATATAGGGGAATTTAATGAATAATATACTGAAGCATAGGATTTTTTGAAAGTTCATCTAATTAATCTATTCTAAATTTGTATATCATGTTTAGATATAGAATTGAAACATTTATGTTCTATTTATAGATAATCTCAATGTCTTTTTTTTTTTTATCGTTATAACAAATCTTTATTTTGTTTTGCCCTTTACCATATCGGATCGATCAAAATGAATCAATCCAATAAAATCAAAAAATAAACCTTTCGCGGGCGAATATTTACTCTTTCAATATCTATTTCAGTTGTAGGGTTAGTTCATGACCTCTACGAATAAAAGAATAGTTTAGTTCCTGGGTTCGTTTCGCCATCCCACCCAATAAATCATTAAGATTCATTTCCAATAGAATCTTCTTTTTCTTTATTCACGGGTTCCGTCGTTCCCATTGCTTCTCGATTAATGGTTAGGTCTGAATTCTCCAACGGAGCCCTTAATGAAATTTTTTCTTAAGTCAATTTTCTCAGTTTTTATTGGCTCGGGGCTCTTGATTTTTTTTGTTCCATGAGCGGATTCATCTAGTTAGGGATGAATCAGTATTGATGCTATATTACACTGTTTTTTATGAGATGACTTACAGACCTTACATATTGGAATCTTATATCATTGATATTTTCTTTCTCTCTTTCTCTCATCCTTCCATTTATCCGCATGCTTTTCGATTTTCTTTCACAACTTCGAACTTCACAACCTACAATCAGATTGGGTTTTTATGTTATGCAAATTTCAGTTGCTACAACGATATGACCACTATATTATATCTTGACTGGTTCTTTGGATTCAGATAATACGAAGCAATGAGTTGGTTATTAGTGCTAGAGTTATTAGTTCATACTACAGGACGGTCCATTTTTTGGAATCCTAGCCCTAAAAAAAACCAACGAGTCGCACACTAAGCATAGCAATTATATAAAAATAAAAAAAAAAAAATCAATCGAATTTTTATTCAACCCTATAGAATTGCGGAATTTCTCATTTTTGTTTTGATTGAAGATAAAAAGAGCTCGTTCTTTGTTTGGTTTATTTCCATTAATGGGGGGGCTCTAAAGACCCGTAAACTCTTATTTTTTTTCGTCTACAAATATCCAAATTTTGATTCCCAATACCCCGTATATAGTTCGAACCGTATAGGAACAATAATCAATTTTAGCTCCAATGGTTTGTAGAGGAACTCTACCTTCTCTGATCCATTCGGCGCGCGCAATTTCTTTTCCGTCAAGACGCCCTGCAATTTGTACTTGAATTCCTTTTGTATCGGCCTGCTCCGTTAATTCAATAGCTTTTTTCATTGCTTTTCGAAAAGAAACTCGATTTTTTAATTGTCCGGCTATAAATTCGGCAAGAATATTGGGGTGTCCATAAGGATTTGTAATTCGTGTAATAGCAATGTTTATTTTTCGATTCACACAATTAAGTTCTTTTTGTACATTCATCTGTAATTCTTCAATTCTTCGCGGTCTATTTTCTAGTAATAATTTTGGGAACCCTATATAGATTATAACTTGAATTAGATCAATTCTTTTTTGAATCTCTATCCGTGCAATTCCCTCAACACCGGA